ATATACTACTATAGCTGTAGTTGCTAATAGAAATAGATAAGAACGCTGTAAGTAATCTATATAATAGATAATTAGAATTATTTAAGCTGTTATTGTTATATAGTAGTTGTAAGTAATTGCAGTTAACAACAACTTTTTCATTTTCCGGGAAAAATGCATTAAAAAGATATTAATTATAATAAATCAACGAGAAATTCGAAAGTAGCCTCTCTCCCTGTTCGAAGTAGGAAAGCGAGGGGAAGAAAAGAAGGGTTTGGTAGCTTCACTGTTGCTTAAAGCTCCTTCTCCAACAAGCGATTCTTCTTCAATAGCTGCAGCCTAGTTGTCCAATTCCTAGCCTTACTCCGTAGATATCTTGCTGCGACGAATGGAATGCCTTGTTCTCGAATAAATCGTTTTTCAGCTAGAGATAGAACCAGAACGGGAGCTGCTTTAGCCTTATGTTAGAGAATCCGCCCGGTTTCAGGAAGACTCCATTCGCTTCCTTTTTCCTTTAAATAAGAAGTGGTGCTCCTCCATCTCAAGCAGGTCTGTCGCTCACGTGAGCGACAGTGATAGATCTATCACTTCAGGGGGGGAGTTCCGTTATGAGTGAGGAGCGAATGCCCTATTTTTCAAAGGTCATGAGCTCGCGGGCTTTGGAACCTCGCCCGCCATAGCTGAAGTGCATCCATTCCTTCGTATTGCTCCCCCTGACTGCAATTTCGCTTGTTCATTAGGGCTCTGTGACAGGGAGGGGCCTCGCTTCAGTCGCTCTTCTAAGCGCTCGCAACAGTTGTTACTGATTACGCACTCGCTGCTCTTATCGCTCTATCTTTTGGTCCGACTCTACCATTAGATGCTAGATGAGACTCTTGAGATGGGAAAGGTCCTACTCTTGATTGAAATGGGGCTACTCCTTGCTTAGTTAGCTCGTTCTTGAGTTAGCTCTTTGTCTTGTACTTGTAGCTACTACCGATATGCTATGCAAGTGGTAGAAGTGGTCCTACTAATTCAGTGCTAAGCACTCAGCTTCCTCAGGGCTTGGAAGACCCTTCGCTAGCGAGGCAGCTGTTACAGAGGAAGAATAAGAGGGAGGGAGTACCGAACCGAGGAGACAAAGACAACTATGTAAAGCTTAGACCGTCGCGTATACTGCTCCTCCTTTGGGTAGCTCTCTCTTCAAGCACTCCTTCTTGAAAGAACAACTCTTCCCACTCAAGCACTACTTGTGCTATGAAAGTAATCTTTCTACTAAACGAAAGGAAAGCCATACAACTGCTTATGACCTGTTATGACCTGCTACAGCTACTACTACAGCTATGCTTGCTATGTTATGAAAAGGGTACACTACACCTGTATCAAAGTTCAACAACGGTTGAAAAGTGACACAGCAGCTAAGCTATCAAAGCGATACACCTGCTCTATTGTCGAGAAGAAAGAAGTCCCAAGGAGAAAACCCTAATCTTGAAGGGCTCGAAAAGGCTTTCTTATTTATTCATTCCAGAACAGGAACTTCACTCATACTGAAAGACGGAAATCGACCTTGCTGCATTCCTCGAGGAAGGAAGAGCGGGATGAGTGCCAACTACTAATGCTAATGGAAGCTCCTTTATTGCTCCTGCAACTCTCGAACTATAGGAAGGAAAGCACCCACCCGGAGAACCGAAAATACCAACCAATAGTAGCGAGCCTTTTGGAGGCCTTTCCGGTATCCAATCCTTTCGGGAGTAAGACAAAGCAATCTCCTATTAGGTATTCTGCACCTTGATCTGTGCCGCTCCCTTCGCTGCTCTATCTTCCATGCCAATCCGATAGCTCTCATCGTAGGAGCCTTTTTAATATCTTTGGTGCCTCCCTCCTAGTCTATGTTAGTAGCGAGCCTACTTACTTTCTTCTCAAAGCATTGACCTATCATTCCGATTCTGTGCAGGACTCTTTGGCACTCAATTCCTCCTTTGACTACTTTCATTAGGAACGGAACGAGTAATCGAAGAAGAAGATTGTCTAGTCATCATACAGTCGGGGGAAGACTATCAGTGACCGAGCTTCTAATTGGTATTGGATTTGAACTCCCGAGATTTCCTTTTAGTCGTGAGTGTCGTCCTCCTAAAATAAAAAACTGGCATCTCATATAGATGCATTTTCTTCTAATTTACTTTTCTTTCTGAGACGACTAGTCAAATTGAAAAAGTTGCAACTTATATAGCTGAAAAATGTTGTAATTTCATTTCCTAGGAGAAGTTTTAATCCCTTTGACACCTTATGAAAAGAAAACTAAAATGGTTATTTATGCCCTCAGTGAAAAAACCTATCATCAACATTCTACTATACTACGTATAGTAGTTGGCAATCTATAGATAGTGCCATGCTTTTGACGATTATGGGCCCTGAAATATTAGAAACAGGAGAAGAATACCGAGCGTTCTTGGAATTGGAAGGCGAGGTGCCGAGGCGTCGATGGTACAGAGAGGGAGAGGTACGTAGTCACTCGACCAACGGGAGAGGTACGTAGTCACTCGACCAACGGGAGAGGGGAAGAATAGAAAGAATAATCCGGCTCACAACCTTTAAGTTAAGAGAGCCACGGCCGATGTGAGGAAAGGACCCCAAGCCCCAAGAAAGGATAAGGGTCGAGATTAGGGCACATTTGACGGAGAAGCCGCTAGAGCGCGTTTTCAGGCAGGGGTGCCCCGCTCTAATTGTGACCCTTGAAAGCTTTCGTATCAATTCATATTTAGCCGCGTGGGATTTCCGCTTACGAGAAGCCCCTAGCGCAAAAAGATAAGGGGGAAACTCAGTAAGATGTCGGAGAAGCGAAATATACGAGATCACAAACGTAGATTGCTCGCGGCTAAATATGAATTGATACGAAGAAAAATTTGTAAAGATCCCGATCTTACTAGTGATATGCGGGACAAAGATCGTTATAAGTTTTCCAAGTTGCCAAGAAAAAGTTCCTTTGCACGAGTAAGAAAGCGATGTCTTTTCACGGGTCGCCCCCGTTCCATATATGAGTTCTTTCGAATTTATCTTATCGTCGTGGATTAGCATCTCACGGTTCTTTGATAGGCATAAAGAAATCGTTTTGGTAGCAACCACCAAACCAATAGAACAAGGGTTAGCTCTGCAGCTGGTCCATAAGCAAGGTAAGTAGATCCATTACCGGCCGGCTCCGGACCGTCAAAGACCTAACGGAGTAACCCCTTATTTATCTCGGATCGGAGATGCTAACGGGGCTGGGGGACCTCTCTACCGCCTCTGTCTATCTCCTGTCAAGCCCAGACATAGACTACGTTACGTACAGGGTAGTACTCTTGAAAAGAAAGAATATCACCGCGTGAACATAACATTAAGTTATATTCATAACTTACCCGAGGGATCGACCACTATTCTAAATAGAGTAAGGCGGAGAACTGTTGTTCATTGGAGCACCGGAGTGCGGAGGTTGTTCCGATCATTGAAATCAGAGTGTGGGACCCCGCCCTTCGAATGATAAAGACCAAAAAGCCCTTAGTTTCGCCAACGCACATTGACTTTCTCTCGCCCTACTTCTAAGGATAGATAGAAAAGAAAGGGTTGGAGAGAGTGACTTTCATTCTCTCCTTTCTAAAGCTGCGAAAGGCGGCCCCCCCAGAACAAAGCCCCACCCTTCTTTTCCCCCTTTAATGAAAGACCCTCGCCCCGCTTCCTATTCATTTGTGGGTCGGGACCCGAGGGCCTTTTTTTTTCTCAATTTCAAGAATCTCCCAACCGACAAATCCGTAGCTCAGGTGACTGACAGCCTCCCTCTCGCCGAAATGAAATGGGATGAATCAATAAGCTTTTTAATTGATTCAGGGCGCAGCGAAGCCAAATTAAATCAAGGCAAGGGGGGCTTACTTTTCCTGACACTGAGTCATCCTATTCAAATTTAGCTATGCTAATGGAACAGGAAAAGTTTTCAGATGATATGGATCCCAAGAGATGAGCGAGAACCTCCAATTGTTTAGGGGTCTAGCTCTGTCCCGCTTGGTGTGGTGGACGAAAGATTCTCTCCTTTTAGAATTCTTTCTCCCACACGCCTTTGCCCTCTTTCACCGAAGAGGAAATAATAATCTTCCAAAGAGACCTAAATTTCCATTAGATTCATTCCTAAGCTTGCTTTGTTCCAGAAAGATGATCAGTCCGAGAGGGTTGGAGAGAAGAGAAAGCGGTCAAAATCTCTCTGATTTGATCACCGAGCAGTCGGACGACTTTTCAGTAACCCAGGATTACCTTGTAGCTTCTTTCGCACCCCCTACATCCTTCGGAGGTGGAAGAAAGGTAACTAACTATATAATATATATAGTTAGTTAAGTAGGGCCCCAGAACGCTAAAAAGGTGGGGGAACAAGAGTTGTCACGATAGGAAAGAGAAATGACTATAAGTAACCAACGATTCTCTCTTCTTAAACAACCTATATCCTCCACACTTAATCAGCATTTGATAGATTATCCAACCCCGAGCAATCTTAGTTATTGGTGGGGGTTCGGTTCGTTAGCTGGTCTTTGTTTAGTCATTCAGATAGTGACTGGCGTTTTTTTAGCTATGCATTACACACCTCATGTGGATCTAGCTTTCAACAGCGTAGAACACGTTATGAGAGATGTTGAAGGGGGCTGGTTGCTCCGTTATATGCATGCTAATGGGGCAAGTATGTTTTTCATTGTGGTTTACCTTCATATTTTTCGCGGTTTATATTATGCGAGTTATAGCAGTCCTAGGGAATTTGTTTGGTGTCTCGGAGTTGTAATCTTCCTTTTAATGATTGTGACAGCTTTTATAGGATACGTACTACCTTGGGGTCAGATGAGCTTTTGGGGAGCTACAGTAATTACAAGCTTAGCTAGCGCCATACCTGTAGTAGGGGATACCATAGTGACTTGGCTTTGGGGTGGTTTCTCCGTGGACAATGCCACCTTAAATCGTTTTTTTAGTCTTCATTATTTACTCCCCTTTATTTTAGTAGGCGCCAGTCTTCTTCATCTGGCTGCATTGCATCAATATGGATCAAATAATCCATTGGGTGTACATTCAGAGATGGATAAAATTTCTTTTTACCCTTATTTTTATGTAAAGGATCTAGTAGGTTGGGTAGCTTTTGCTATCTTTTTTTCCATTTGGATTTTTTATGCTCCTAATGTTTTGGGGCATCCCGACAATTATATACCTGCTAATCCGATGTCCACCCCGCCTCATATTGTGCCGGAATGGTATTTCCTACCGATCTATGCCATTCTTCGTAGTATACCTGACAAATCGGGAGGTGTAGCCGCAATAGCACCAGTTTTTATATGTCTGTTGGCTTTACCTTTTTTAAAAAGTATGTATGTGCGTAGTTCAAGTTTTCGCCCGATTCACCAAGGAATCTTTTGGTTGCTTTTGGCGGATTGCTTACTACTAGGTTGGATCGGATGTCAACCAGTGGAGGCACCATTTGTTACTATTGGACAAATTTCTCCTTTTGTTTTCTTCTTGTTCTTTGCCATAACGCCCATTCTGGGACGAGTTGGAAAAGGAATTCCTAATTCTTACACGGATGAGACTGAGCACACCTGATCAATGAAAAATTCTGACACCAATCATTTACAAATGAGTATTACACCAAGAATTGACAAGCGGATGAGTTCTCTAGTTGGCTATGTTGATATAGCTTAGATAGGGAAAAGAGACTGATTTTCGTACGCAAAAGCCCGCTATTAGTTGAGTGTCCCAGTCACCTTCCAACTCCAACCCGAGTGAAAGCAATTGATTGGATCACGTCAGCTGACCCACCACCTGTCCGGTCTAAGCTACAGTTGAACCGGTTTCTTTTCTTTCTCTATTTTACCCTGAAAGCATCCGAGCCAGCAGGAGAAGCACAAGCAAGGGCTTCCCCCCCAGCTAGATCTAGAGTGCTAGTTTCCAGTGATCGTTATCTTCATCCATCGCAGTTTTCTTTCTTGTATTTTGAACGGCGGCTTCAATCAAATCAAGCTCAACTTGGTCAGGGAATGAGAATCATTCTGCTTTATCCAGCTCTTCCTGAGTCGTGGTACGTATCCGCCTTAGATTCAGCTTCTGCGTCTGCAGACTAGTATACGTATTGAGATTCAGAGGTTCCTTAGTAGTTTGGTTTGGAATTGAATGACGAATCGTCATTTCCTCTGTTGACTTAACTGAAAGCTTCGCTTCTATTCTCGAGCAAGACCCCCCTCTTCCTGATAGGGCTAGTCCCCAAGACCAAGGGTGACGGAAATGCTTCTCGACAGATTTTCAAGAAAAACACCTTTTTTTTGGAGGAAGCGAGTGAAAAGAAGCAGAATACTTGGAGTGAGTTAAAAAGCGTAATAGAGAGAGCCAGTATACAAAGAACGAGTCAAAAGAGAGGCTAAAGAAGCTATCTTTTCCTTTTCTTTCCTTTGGGAGTGATCTATGAGTGCTACGTGTTTGAATGATCGTGAGCTCTACCCGGGTTATCAGTTGCGTGGGTCAATTCGTCTTGTCTGAATCAATTTCAAAGCATGAATGTTCCTTCATGTTGGCGCGGTACTTTCGATTCAACCTGAAAATGCGTCCTTTACTTCGAATCGTCTCTTTGGTAGATTCTTTCATATATAAAAAGTAGAAGCTTCTGTAGATAAACTGCAGGTTCTGCTGGGGTAGCTGTTCCCCGGGATTGGTAATCAGTCTTGCTATTGACGTTCGAGCTCGAAAGAGTGGGAGCGAACGGATGCTGTTTAGGGTGACTCGCTTTGAGCGTGAGATTCTCCTTAGCATGAAAATCCCTGAATCGACATCCATCTCGATCTACTAAACTTTTTCAAGAACCTGGCAGCAACACAGAACAACTGGGAGAAGGAGTGTCGACCCCTATAGCAGAAGGTTGTTAGACTGGCCTCTGAGTGGAATATTATCCTGCAACCATGTGTTGCAGACCAGTTACAGGTTGGTAAAACCTTGCTTGCTTACCGTAGCCTTCGGCTACGGCCAACGGAACGGGCTCGGGCGACGGATCAATAGTCGACTCCGGGTGGGCATGAGAATGAAAGACTGTAAGTGGTCCGCATGAGAAGTCAGGGAATCGACTATGTCTAAATAGAATAGTGAGTGCCGGATTCTTACGAGTGGAATCTTGAATGCTGTAACCGGGGTAGGTGAACGAATGAAGTGATTTACGAGTGACGTCTGCTTGGAGTTCCCGCTTTATTTCCCGGGTCGGGAATACAGGATCTCAGGCTTTCTTCCTATTGGCGAATGCTAGTCTCTTGTTGTTACCGATGTCGGCTCCATGGGCTTTGTCTAAACTAACCGAGTAGCTAGAGTATAGTTAGTCGCTAGGGAAGATAGCCCAGGGAAGAGACCCATACATGAGGGCGAAACCAAGATACATGAGTTCGCAACCCTTGAAGGAATAATATGAATAAGACAAAACGAATAGCCAAACCGATATCCAAGAGAATACCACCTTAAAGATAAAGAAATACCAGAAAGCCATACCAGCTTGAATGCAACAAGGGGGAAGAACCAATGATCGTATTGAGTCCCTCACCATGAAAGTAAAGAGACTCAGGGGAGATCCAGCAAGTGAATCAACTGACTCTCTTGAAAACGGGATTACTCCTCCGAGTGAGCGGACGAAGAATTAGTCTGGACTGAAATCCCTTCACCATCCCATCAAAGAAGATGGGTATCTCCTTGGCAGGGTTGGATTGGTTGATGTCAGAGAAGTGGAAGGTTCAGACTTGGAGAAAGAATCGAGGAGGGACTTTTCTCTCTCTGCTGGACTGGAAGTCGAGTTCTGTCTGACCGTCCTTCCCCTTTCGATAAAGTGGCATTCTTCTCCTTTTGCGGCTTCCACTCAACTGAGCTCCCTGAAGTCGAAAAAACTTCCTTGGTTGATGGCATTGAATGAGCCAAATCCCGATAGTCAAAACTCACGTAATCGTAATAAGAAGAGCTGGCGTCGCGCCCTCCTCCTTCGCTTCTTCAGAAGTGGCGATCCATTCTATGCCGGTGCCGGTTTTCGATTGGCTTTCAGCCGCTCTGATTCCTTGCCTAACCCGTAACCCGACCTGGCCACAGGAATCAAGTATGTCTTTCCCACAGTGCAGTTGAAGTAGGTCAGTTCCTTTCTTCTCGTCTACCATGACTGCTAGTCAAAGCTCTGAGAACGGCCCGTGTTGAGTTCCCTTCTTGCCCTCATCTCCTCATATCCCGGACTCCATGAGAAAAGGGTAGAACTCATGCTTTGAGTTTGCTGACTTGATCAAGTCTGTCTGTCCTGTCTTCTTGCTTGCTTGATTGCTGTCTTCTCTTCTGGCTACTCCATGCGGCTAGAATGCGGCTAGTAGTCCTAGTCGGAACTCCTTGCTTCACGGAGTCTTAGACAGCTCATCTTCTCCCATTCCGTGCCTGGTTATGTCAAACTATCTGTGATCTCTTTCCCCGGAGATAGGTACACGCGTAATAAAAGAAAGCTTTGACAGATCCAACAAAGACCTGGGAATTAGATCCTGGTACTTTTCTCCCTCTCCTTCGTCGGGCTTGGTCGTTTAACTCCCGTCTCGCTTTCCTTCCGGATATCTGACGGTCTATTTCGCCGATAAGACAGATCCATCGATCACGTTAAGTGCACAGAGCTAGACCCCTCTCGGGTTGGTCGCTTTTCGATGAAGCCTGCACCTACTGGGAAAAAGGAAAAATAGACCGTCGAATACTAGAATTGGTTGTTACAGAATCTGCTGTTTGAGAATCAGCTGAAACAGGATTTTTATGTCACTTAGGAAAGGAAATTTAATTTATGCCAGTTAATCCAATAGTATGTATAAGAAGAGTGCCAGACCAGAAGAGGTTTCACATTCATCTCGGGAGCAGAAAACTAGTAAAGGCACTCGATTAGCCGGGTTTAACGCTACGATACGACCCTTATTCCAAAAGGTTGAAAGGGTTGGTGCTAACTCTGCATCGATTCCGCCCATTGCAAGAAGACGGGGTTAGCCTTTCTTTCTTTGACTGTCCAATCTCGGGAAAAGGAACTTACATATGTTTTAAAATGCCCATTCCCGTATTTCCATAAACTGTATGGACGTCTATTAAGGGAAATCAGATTGATGTAAAAATTTCGGGAGGTTTCTGCAAGTAAATCAGAATAGAACAAGGAAGTTTCATCCATTTCTTACTTTACTGAGCGAGGAGGGGAATGCGCTCTTATCTTACTGCTCTAGGTCCGGCAAGCAATGACCGGATAGGCTTTTATCTCGAATGGCGGACAAGCCCTACCTTCTGGCGGTCTACCGATCCGCCAGAGTCTAATCTACTACTAGGCCACCTTGCACTGCTCTTATCTTTTGCTTATGGAGAAAGGTACTTGGTCTTTCTTTTTACATAGAGAAAAATAGGTGAAATCCTCGGTTCCACGCCCCTACTGCTTCCTCAGTCGCCATTTTTGATTGCCTAAAAGCGGCATACCTTCCCTGGTCTTCCAGCTGCATAAGGTAGTTTGCTTGCCCGTCTACCCTAGTGGAGATCTCTCCCTAGGGCCTCTTTCTCCTGAGCTAGGCTAAATAAAAGAGAAGTACAAGATAGCTCCGAAGGCTTTCTTCTTCTGCAGCTATTTCCCCAAGGCGGGTGTTGGTTTGTCATGAAGATCTTGTCGTGGAACGTGAGAGGAGAACCCAATTAAGAAAAAAAGTGGGGGTTAAAGGGGCGTTGAGGAAACTAAAGGCCGATATTGTTCTTATTCAGGAATCAAAGCTTTCTTCGGTGGACGGTGCTACAATAAGGGGGGTGTGGAAAGTGAATCGGTGTGGTTTGATTAGTGTGGATGCTCAAGGAACTGCGGGGGGTCTAATTTCGATGTGGTGCTCTAAGTCCGTAGTTATGGAGAATAGCTGGAATGGGAAGTCCACCTTCAAGGAAGAACTACAAGACGATAAATCGTCTTCTCTTATCGTCTTCTACCTTAGATTATACATGTCCCTCTCGCTCTTTGATTGAACTCATTTAGTCACTTTGCTCTGTTCATAGCTCTTCTTTTCGCTTCTACAAGGCTGCGCCTCTTTCTTCTTTTCTGAGTCAATCCATAGGGGAAAACCCTGAAATCCATAGTAGCTGACGATTATGTGCCAAATTGAGAGAAAGGGGCCGCTCGCCTCCTAGTTGTTCTGGATCGAGAGACCAGTTGGCTCTTCCTGCGGCCAGGCATAAATTAGTAATTCCTCCAATCTCCTTAAACCCGAAAGGCTGGGCTGACTTCATCGCCCGGTCAGTCCTCGAACCTTGATTCATCTAGTTTTCTCAGTCACAGGTTGGAAATCGGCTTTAAGCGAAAATCCCGGTCTTTCTAAATGATTCTACTTTTGTTTGATCCCAATCGATGAAAGGGTAATCCCGAATCTTTGGTTTGGCAGAGTGAGACCTTTATCCTTTATCCCATCTACCTTTCCGGGGACTTCTACTCACTGGAGGAATTCCCAATCATAGATAGAGGAAAGGTTGAATGCTGCCCTCTTCCTCTGACCCCGAATCATTCTTTCAACCTTCGGCCAGGCGCCTAACTAAGAGGAAGCTCCTGAAGCTAGCATCTGACCGAAATCGGATTGACTTTTCGTGCTGTTGAATTGAATGGCCTAGGAGTGAAGTTCAAGGGCTTGGCTTGAAGGCTCAGATTCCGTATCGGCAGTTTGTTCATCAAGCCTATTCTCGAGCCTATATCTACTCTCTTTTCTTTTAGAGGCGTACCTCTCCACGAGATCGAACACTTTACCAAGGATTGAATCCAAAAGCAAGAACTCGGTTTGGGTGAAGGTTCATCTTCAAATCTGTCTCCTTGTCATGAACAAACGACTTTCTCTACATTAGAGCGCAAGGTGCGCAGAAGATTAATTTAGGTAAGCACACTAGAAGGAAAGGACTTGTCTTGTCTGGACTTCCTATGTCTTGCTGCCTCCGCTTGAATCAGGAGGAGAGGAGAGCATTCTTCTACAAAAAGAAGAAAACGATTATTGCGAATAATGAGACGCTACCCTTGCCTTGAGGAAGATCTGCGAACCGCGATCGAGGGAAGGCGGATCTCTATGAGAACGGGTGGTCTACGATCAGCACCTTACCTTTCAAGCGTAGTAGATCAGACTGGGATTGGGCATCAGTCAGTCTTAGATGTCCCAAAAAGGTCTCGTCAAAGGCCTATCTTTTGGCATTAAAAGACGAGTTAGCAGGATTCGCAGGCGAGACACAGATATTGAATTAAGAAAGAGAGGTTATGAAGTAAACATAAACAGGAAAGACCAGATCAACCAGCCGGCAAGCGCAACTAGTCTTTTTCTTTTCGAGAGGGATTACTTGCTAACGGTTTTCTCCCGAAATGCCCGAATTGCACTAGTATCAGGAACATGCCCAGAAATGGTTGTTTTCGCACGTTAATAACTCTAGCTTTTAAGCCAAAGAAAGAAGCAATCATACTCCTTGGAACAGAAAGATATTGCACTTCAAAATCGTTACTAGAAGCATTGCAAGCGCACTTCCTATCTAGGCAAACCAAACTCTAAAAAGCACTTCCCTCCCGGCTAGCCTTGCAAGAGCGGGTGTGCGGGAGAATAGAGCTGAGCATCAAAGCTGCAAGACAGAAGGAAGGTTCCTGCGTGCAGGAAAGCTTTTTCACCGTCCATTGGGTATTTATCTCTATCTCGCTCTCCCAACTCATACTTATGATAGGCGGGCTCAATGCCAGACTTTAGCAGCGTCTTGAAATCCTAATTGCCATGGTTCCGCTGCATCACAAGAAATAGATGGGTCAAGTGAGTTGTGTGGATCAACAGCAGCATCAACTGCTGCTTCTGGGCTTGCATTCAGCTCCAAGCCTTCTTGCTTCCCTTCCCGGGCACATCATCCATCCTTAAATCATCCGTGTCTACACTACTTATCTTAATCTGGGTATTACTACAGCAGATACAGGATATGCCGTCGATTCTAGAATTACAGTTAGCATAGTTTATAGGGGGGGTTTCTTTGTTAGAACAACAGCCGCTAAAACAGGTACTAATGGCAGCGAAAACAGATTTTAGCCTGTGAAATAAGTAAATTTATCCATGATATTTGAGAAAAAATAAATTCATATTCACACCTTAGCGGCCTCTCCATACTCGTCTACCTAACAGGGGTCGACCACTATAAGTACCAGCCTTACGGATTCAGGCGGCCATAGTAATACGAAAGTCCCGTGTATAAGAGCTCTCGCTCAACGGATCACTATGTAAAGCGTCTTTCGGAGAGAGCGTATTACCAATCCGAGATCTTTTCCACTATAGGATAGGAAAAAAAGGGCCTTTCGGCTATGTTTACTTTGTCATCAAGGGGCGGAGCGAAGTAACTAGGCGGAGATGCAGGATCGCTGTAAGTCATTTCTCATAGAAGAGAATCTTATCATATCATTGAGAGTCTGATTCCCCTTTGTTCAAGTCCGAGGTCGTGTCTCCTTAGCTAGGGCGCCGAAGTTAGTAAATCACGAATACGAGTTAGACTGGACCTTTACGAAGGTCATGCTTTCTTTCGAGGCTCAAGCTTTCTAGTAGCTTTGACTAACACGAGTCTTTGTAACCGAAAAAGTAGACATGCCATGCCCTAGGATTAGGATGGAGTAGTAAGCTCTTGAGATCTTATCCGGTTCGGAGGTTGTTCCGCGTTTGCACAGTTCAAGGCTTCCTCCCACAAAGCCGCACCGAAGCACAGCTTGGAAAGCTTGGGATGGAATAGGATCCGGTCATGCGATCCAAGCGCTTTAGTAGATTGCTGGACCAAGGTTCCGAGCGTAGAATCGAATCTGCTCTAGTATCCGCTAACAGATCAGTAGGCTCTGACAGCCTCCTCTCTTCTGCTAAGGCATGAAAAATGGAAACTCTAAAGTAAAGATGGAATCCGCCTCCGATCTGGCTTTCAAACTCTCAATTGAATAATTTAAGAAAGAAACCTCCTTGAAAGGGTCTCATCCTCCTCCGAACCTTTGTAATTGGCTTCGACCGTAGTCTGAATCTTTGGCCGCCTTTCGCTCCAACTAAATTGTTGTTTTCTACTGGCTGGCGTCCTTAGGAGGTCTTCTTCGAGATGTAATTTACTGCTAAACCTCCTCCTTGAGAAAGCTGGCTTGCATAACGAGAGAAGCGCGTAATGGCTCTAAGTGCGAGCGCGTGCGCTACTACTCTACTACATCAACAATAAAAAAGAGGTGACGAAGCACAATTAGCGTAACATAAGGGAAAGCAGCTAGCGCGAAACGAAAGCAAGGGCTAAAGGTGGGCTCAGGGAAGGAATTCAAAGCCGGGACTATAGGGCATGAGACTCGGATCTAGGATCAAAACACTCACATCCTCCGGGCTCTCATTCAGATTCAGTCAATTCAAACAAGCTCGGAAGCGGACCTCAAAGCCGACCTAAGCTTTGGTAAAGCCTCGTGATTAGAGGGGGGGCTACTAACTAAAGAAATAAACTTTTAAAGGACTAGACTAAGGACACTGACTGACCTATATAATAAGAGATATAACCAAAATGTTGTTACCGCACTTCTGAGCCGGCTCTCGGAAGAGTTACCCTACCTCGGATAGGGACAAAGGGAAGGCTAGCACCAAAGCGAAAGACCTACTTCAAGGCAAGGAGAGCAGGAGCAATAGACTGCATTAGTGAAGGAAGTATGGCATCAAATCAAAGGGCGCTTATCCCGCTAATCGTAGGTCTTGGTAAGTACCTGACAGACCTAAGGCTTGTAACTGAACTTCAAGCTGGGGAAGGAAAGCAAGGAACTGATACGCAAAACTAACTGGCAAGCAAAGCACAAAAGGCACTCCTTACCTTAGGCCTCATCAATCGAGGAAGGAAGCATTCCAATCGTTGAAAAAGCCTTCTTGCTATTGGGCGGGCTTTCATCGGCCTTTGGGTTGGGATGGGATATTTGATTGAATCAGAGAATCGGTTCTTACAGTGCCCGGAATTGGACAAATAGCTCTTTGAAGGTGCAGATGAATTGAATTAGACAAAAAAGAATAGGAGGGGGAGGATTCTGTCACCACAGTCTTAGACTTCCTCTAGGGCCAATAGACTCTCGCGCCTTAGGACTGCGAATATCCCTAGTCTTAGAGCTTGGCTAGTTACTTCTATTAAGGTGATGGCACAGTCTTAGTTCAAACCCGGGATAATTTTCATCTAGCTTGTGAAGGAGTTGATTACCCCTCGTAAGGCCTCCCAATAATAGTTCAGTCGGCGGCGTGGAGAAGTAACTAGGCCAATGCCAATGAAGGAATAGCGCGACGCCTTGGAAAAGCAAAACTGATTAGCTTCCCTTTGGGCGTTAAGTTCCTTACCTTCTAAGGATCTTCTACTTATAGGTAGGCTTGCCTAAGGCGAAAAAGTCCCTGGGGCGCCACGTGAAAGCTTGAGTAAAGCAAGGTTCGCAAGACACTCAGAAATAGCTGCAATCCGTACAGCCTGAGCTACCGTAGCTACTGTTATACCGTTCCCGCCCTACGACTAGTAGTGCGCTCACTCCCGGCTAAACACTAAGCTAATAGGGGGATATTCTTGGGTAGGGATGAAACTCAATAGCCCTACTATGCTCACTCAGCCCTACGCTTTTAGTGCATCCGGGCTAGAGAGCGATTGAGCACCCTCTCCAATCTTCGGAGCAGCAGCAGACGATTCCTTCCATCAATGAATGTGCTTGCTAAAAGCACTCCAATAAGCCTACCATATAACAGATCTTCCAGCAATCCCTACCTACGCAGGGAATGAATTCATACTACCACACGCTCATCCAATCACTTCTTACCAGCGGGTTAACCTCTCATTAGCAAGGAAAGCAGTTAATGGACATATCTCACAAGTAGTCGCTAGACTGACTAATTCAGTCTAATTGGCCTATAGGTCTTAGAGACTCTTCCTAGTGCAGCGTTGATAAGCTAGTTCCGTGCTAGCAATTGTCGGCGTAACGGGTGTTTTCTATACTATTCTTCAACATGGAATACCCTCTCCCCCCCAAGCTGTCTTCTCCCCCTAGCTGTCCAGATAGTCGGATCCAACATCTAGGAATGAAGCCATGGGTGGTTCTTTGGATTGGCCTACTTGGAAGAATGACCTCTCCCTTTCTTTTGCGTTATTTCACAACGGAATCGCCGCGGGGAATACGCTATTCAACGTCTTCTCCGCTCGTGTATCCCTCTTTTACGAGTGGTTTAATGCGATTCTTGCTGATTCTTCTCAATGGAATTCTTTTGTTGCACTATGTTACTTACGCGAAAAATGATTGTTCTTTCTTCTGGTTTTCTCATTCTAGCTATGTTTTGGAAGCAATCTCGCAAGCTTTTTCACTTATTAGACACAGAGCTAAGCAGGAGACTCCTATAACAGCAAATCCCCCTTTTTTAAATCAAGAGGGTCAAAGCCTGATCCATGAGCTCCTTCCCTTAGTTTTTCTTTTAGCTCGTCTTGTAACTGCTGATGTTGTATAAGATTGGCATTGTTCAAAACATCATGAATTTCCTCCCTGTATAAATTCCTAATTACTATATCTTTCACATTCTGAACCCAATCATGATTTAGGGAATCCAAGGTCGGTAAATAAACCATTTGGTCTGGGAGAAATACCCACCATAAGATGAATCCTATTATCAAAGAAGATATCATTTTCGATTTAAGAAAGCTTATTTTTCTGATTTGAAAGTCCGGCATCAAAAAACGCTTCATCTTGTGTTCTTTGTTCCTTTTTATGTATTCTTATAGCATCGAGCAACCCTGGTCTTATTTCGTGTAATTGTTCTTCGCTCTTTATTTTATTATTATCCTTCGTAATAATATTCTCGGTTGGAGGTAATTTAGCTAATAGTGGTAAAATATAATGAATTCCTTTTAAGGTCCCAAAAGCAAGTTTTTTCCCTAGATCCGTAAAGGAATCCGCCATATAATTTTCAGTAATAGGTTTTCTGAGTTTATAATTCCACATTGAAAGTGGGGATTCTACTTGTTTTTCATATGTAATCCGCTCCATTTTGTGGATAGGTCCTTGCCTTTTCAGCTTCGCTTCCTCTTCTGGTGCCTCTTCTACTGATTAGGGGTTCGCTTTCGCTTGACTCTCTTTAACTTCTGTCTTTCACTCCCGAAGCCCTTTCCTTTTCTGACTTCCTTCCTCTTTTTCCTGAAGTGACTTGACTGCCTTCCTACGTTTGGGGCAAATAGCAAAGGTAAGACAAGCTAGGCATAATGAAATTCTGTCTCGGTCTCCAGGCGGCCTCTGCAGCAGACTCCTATCCTATTCATTCTTTCCTCTCTTGAGCTTTTGCTCTTTCCTCTGGACCCTCAAAAACTAGGGTTCCAAACCTTAGCTCGGCTAAATGGCTCAATGAACAGGCATCGAGACAATGCACTCTTTGAGAACTTAGAAGGAGAACTTGGAAGAAGCGAGCCCAAACAGCAATGGGACACTAAACAAAATCAATGTTTTATTGGGATCATAACTTGAAGTTTGTGAAGCATATCCTACCGATCGGAACTTAGAATACGCTTCCGTTGTTAGTTGTTATTGTTATGCCTCAATGATGAACTTAGCAATAGGAATAGTTGTCCCAGCCTTAGAACAGGTCCTTGAGTTTGAGTCCCTGTGCATTAGGCCAGTCAGAACAGGAATAGCCATCCCTCGATCCTTTCAGTCTCGAGTCTGTCTTTTCTTTCCAGTAGGCTGGGCCAAGCTAGAAACCTAGGGCACGAGGACCGTTGTAAGAAAGAAATATAGTATATACAACATGCGGACGATCTCACACGTATTGTCATATCGTCCGAATGACCGCTTTACAATTGTTGAGATCCGCTTTTCCGACTAATGACAGAGCTTAACGCTTCTTTCGACTCTCTTCTTACTACGTTGAGCTGCTAACTGCTGTTGCTACTTTTACTCCCCTTCCTCTCGTTTACTCTCTTGGAATGGTCTTTATTAATCAGTCAGAAGATAGTAAAAGAAAGCTATCAATCCCTCGCTTATTCAAAGGGCTGATCCTTACTACAGCAGAGCAGGGAAAAAAATAAACCCCATAGAGGTAGAGGTGCGCGGAGATCGTACCTGGATTGAGGAATGAGGTACCGAACCCCATTTCCGCTGTCCTCAGATGGCCAACTCGAATTATTCACCATCCCCTATCAAATGGGGCAACACCATATCTGTCATGCTGGACCTTTTTAGTGGGGCTCATAAAAGTTTTCCTTGGATGAACCCTATGCTGCAATACTTCCAACCCTTTTGCTGGCGTCCCTTCACCATTACAATGGGAGCCTAGCCTTAGTAGAAGTGGGTAGAAGACCCCTATGGAAAGGGATGCCCATCCACTCTCTTTCCCCTTAGCTAGGTTCTCTCCCAGCATCAACCCTCATAATAAGAGCAAAGGAACCTACTCAACAAGCAGCTACGGGTACAGCAACAGGAGCATCTAACCCATTAGACCAGTCGAAACCCATTGCCAGGTCGAGATTGATACCCCAAACACTCATCCATTTTCAACTCTACCCCTTCGCTTAACAACAAGGATCGCATGGCCGTACCGTTATTGAAAAAGATCTTCCAGTGGCACGATCAATGAATTTATCATACGCAAAGAAGGTAAAGAGTCCCCCCTAAAGATATGGGGGATTGAGAGTTTCGAGAATCTTCGATAGGGGAGAGAATTCCATAATTCAATAAAATATCTAGTCAAGGGAGAATTCCACTTATTGTTTTTGGCTCGCAATAAAGCTAGCGTCCTGATCGAGCAAGACGTAGTCCTATCTATCCACCTCTCGAATTAGATTTCCTCAGCTTAAGGAAGGTTTGAGTTTGGTAGTAGTCGTATCCTACGTATTCCACTACTGAGATAAGGAACGCCGGTGCAAGGGGCCACCCACCTTTCCCCTTGCCCCTCTCACTCCCTAAGCTAAGGAATGAGAGGGCCTCACTCTTCGATAAGAATACGAATAAGATCAATAAAGGCTAGGTAAACTATGCAATAGCTTCGGCAGAACCAGAAAAAAAATAATCGAAACGAATGAGGTACGGAAAAACCTCATTAGAATGACTTCTTCCCCTGCTGATAGTAATTAATTACCGTTTTCATTCATAGTGGCGTCATCCCATTCCTTCATAGTAGCCTTGAGAGCATTCTAGCTTCCCGGGCATTTTTTAGATCTAAATTTCGATACATATTCATGGCCTTAGCCATTTTTTCTAATCGATCAAAATCAGAATGTTTTATGTTCTTCTGTTTGCGAAACTAAATTGTATTTAGTTGCAATCTTGGTATGCGCCTGTAGAAAATCACGCAGTTCCCTCTTCATTTCTTCTTGTTTTGCAAACAGGGAAGCCTGCTGTTCTGCGGGCCCTGGTCCCGCTTGCTCCACGACCTGGGATGGTTGACCAGGAGCCACCCCGGTTTCCCCTTGCTGCAGCTGACCCTGGTTTGGGGTCGAAGATGAGACTTCGGGATTGAGCCATTTCTCAATCCACGAGCCACTCCATGTGGATGAGGTTGAAGGTTCGTGGGCCTCCTCCCTTACGGGGGCCCGGGCTGTGGATGGTTCGGGGGCGGAATCTCCTTCCTTCGGGGATGGCAAGTTTAGATATTGCCGCCAATTTCCCGACGAGCTGGAGGATGTAACTTCTTTGTCACCGTCACACTGTGCCCCCGAAGGAGCCATATATGCAACAAAGGGTGTGGCCTCGGCGAAGGCTTGCAAAAGATAAGAAATGGCCAAGGCTAGACCCCCAGAGAAGCCCATTTTTAAAAAGAAAGAAGAGAGGGCGCGGGCCCCCGTGGAGATGAAAGCCTTCGAAAGTAAGGCATGAAAGAAATCCATTCTTACCATAATGAAAAACAAAGAAGAGCACAGAGCGAGAACGGTCAACAGGATGAGGAATGCATAGAAGAAGTGAGGGAGATAATTTTAAGAATCCTAGAATTCTGCTCCTCTTTATTGAACTAAAAAATCTGGATCTTGAAATCATAAACGACTGCTTATCCAGTTGAGGCATGATAGAATAATTTCTTTTTTCTCAAATGCCTCAACTGGAGAAAGTCATTTATTTCACACCATTCTTCTGGTTATGTCTTTTCGTCTATTGCCTTTCCCGGGCTTTCCATTTTTTTCCGTTTCATCTGGAAAGTCGGGTCTTTTTTTTTACTATACTAAATTATAAAAGGTTTCTGTCAATTCTCCAGTGGACCCTCTTTTTATTTGTCTGTTTAAAGACAAGCATTATTGTCTTCCAAAACCTAGAGATGCTTGTCTTTAAGCATACTCTATTTGGAATGGCACCCGGGGGGTTACCCGATCTAAATCTTCCCCCCGAGCCTTTAGAGGAGGAGCCCCCTCGGGTCCTAAAAACTAGGGAACTCCCCTTAAGTCGGGAGGAAATTCTCGCTATAAAAAATCTTCAAGTCTTTGAGCGCCAAATGCGCAAGAAGGTTTTTTATATGCTTAAACCCTTGGAATTCCCCGTTGAAAGCCCCGAGGACCCGGATATTCGTCGCGTTGTATCGATGTTCATTTTTCATGTCGAACCGCATGAATATGGGCGCTATCTCTTTGATATTGTTAACCCAAACTCCGACCTCTTTGCGGCCTTTTTAAAACAATGGGAAGATTTCCATTATCCGCCAAATGGGCCGGGGATCTAGGCGGGGGGAGGAGCAGTGACTCGTAAGTAAAAAGTCTCTGACCCTAACAGTTTGGAAGATATCAGGAGTAGGGGGTAGGGGTGCGCCGGACCGCCGACGAATAATAGGTACCCGGGTAGAGAGTCTCCTCAAACCCCTTATTGTGGAGTATTTACCCCCCAAATGGAAAAAGGGGTGCTTTGGATTGGGAGTAATCACTAGTGATAGGGCATAAGGGGAGAGGACAAGGTCAAGAGCGATGCCTACATTAAATCAATTGATTCGTCATGGTAGAGAAGAAAAACGGCGCACGGACCGTACTCGAGCTTTGGATCAATGTCCCCAGAAGCAAGGAGTATGCCTGCGTGTTTCAACGAGAACACCTAAAAAACCTAATTCAGCTCTACGTAAGATAGTCAAAGTACGGTTGAGCAATCGACATGATATATTTGCTCACATTCCAGGCGAAGGTCATAATTTGCAGGAACATTCTATGGTCTTAATAAGAGGAGGTAGAGTAAAAGATTCGCCAGGTGTGAAATCCCATTGTATTCGAGGAGTCAAGGATTTGCTGGGAATTCCGGATCGAAGAAGAGGAAGATCTAAATATGGTGCGGAAAAACCCAAATCGATATGAATGGAAAAGGGGTAAGCTATCGTATAGAAGAAGAATGCCATAGATTGAATCGACAGATCGGCGCAGTCTAGTTCCGAGTAGATTCGAGTAGACGGCAGTTGTGCGGTCTAGAAGTGCTTCGAAGCAAGCAGAGATTTTTGTATTGTGGTCTCTGGTTGGTGTGCAGTTAGGGGTAGCCAGTCTTTACTTAACTCGTCCCAAGCAATGCCCCGACGACTCCCATGCTGGTTGGACCAAGCGATTTTCGACAAGTCTTCCTGAATTTGGAAAGCAAGAAGCGGAACTACAGGGATGAAATGAAAAGTCTTTCTTACGATTACGCCCAACAGCCCACTTGAGCAATTTGCCATTCTCCCATTGATTCCTATGAAAATAGGGGACTTGTATTTCTCATTCACAAATCCATCTTTCTTTATGCTGCTAACTCTCAGTTTGGTCCTACTTCTGGTTCATTTTGTTACTAAAAAGGGAGGAGGAACCTTAGTACCAAATGCTTGGCAATCCTTGGTAGAGTTTCTTTATGATTTCGTGCTGAACCCGGTAAACGAACAAATAGGTGGTCTTTCCGGAAAACAAAAGTTTTTCCCTCGCATCTTGGTCACTTTTACTTTTTCGTTATTTCGTAATCTTCAGGGTATGATACCTTATAGCTTCACAGTTACAAGTCATTTTCTCATTACTTTGGGTCTCTCATTTTCTATTTTTATTGGCATTACTATAGTGGGCTTTCAAAAAAATGGGCTTCATTTTTTAAGCTTCTTATTACCTGCAGGAGTCCCACTGCCGTTAGCGCCTTTTTTAGTACTCCTTGAGCTAATCTCTTATTGTTTTCGCGCATTAAGCTCAGGAATACGTTTATTTGCTAATATGATGGCCGGTCATAGTTTAGTAAAGATTTTAAGTGGGTTCGCTTGGACTATGCTATGTATGAATAATCTTTTCTATTTCATAGGAGATCCTGGTCCTTTATTTATAGTTCTTGCATTAACCGGTTTGGAATTAGGTGTAGCTATATCACAAGCTCATGTTTCTACGATCTCAATCTGTATTTACTTGAATGATGCTATAAATCTCCATTAAAGTGGTTATTTATTTATAATTGAACAAAAGCGAGTCTGAATGGGTATACTTAGTCGTGGAGCATTCCGAGTATTTGCTTTAGGGATCGTTCCTGCGCATCTGCTTCCTTTATAGCAGTTATTGCTCCGGTTCCAGAAGGTATAGCTCTTGCCTCGGCTTCGCCTTTGAAATCGGAGACTGTTCCAATTTCCTACTGAGATAGGCAAGCGTAGGGAGAACTAGACGTATCTTGCTAGGCAAAGACAGGTTAGAATGGATAGCTCGCGGGTGGACGGGATAGATCACTATTGCAGAAGGAGGTAGAACCGGGGGAAGAATTATGGCTAGAAAGGTCCTCGCCCTCTTAGGCACATGGTTCTAAAGATTCAATCTCAAAGCGGTACTAAAGATTAGGCAGAAGCGGAACTAGAACTAGAATTCTTCGCCCCTCCTCCTGTACCATACCAAGAAGCAAGTTCAGAACAGAAGGATAATGGGCTCGTCTATTATAAGTTATTAGTTGACGGAGCTATCTCAGATATCTCGAGTAAGGAGACGGGACGGGTTTGAGAGTTATAGTTCTATTTCTAGGAAGGAAGAGACTATCGGGAAGCGTGCTCTCGGCCGGGCTCGAAGCAGAAGGTAGAACGTAATATCTCTTGTTTGGCTTGGTTCAGCTCATCAAGCTATTACAAAACAAGTCCAGCGGAGACAAAGAAAGAAGCCATTTTGACGGTGTTTTCGCTTCCAGTCCGTAATTCTATCTTCAGGCTTAGTCCAGTCCGGATCCATCCTAAACCAAAGAGCGGGGCTAAGCGAGGGGCATAGCGATACAGTGTTCATACTCTTTTTGCTAAAATCCAGTAGGAATCTCAGGAAGGGGAGGATCGGGGAGGGGCTTGCCCTGGAATGCAGTGAGGGGCCCGGAGCTATTGAATCATAACCCGGGGAGAAGAATAGGACTCTTTACCAGTATCATAACCGGAAATGAAACTTAGATCACGATGTGAACCTACTTATGAGTGGAATTTCGTTGAGGAAAACGAACTTTTCTCCAATTGAGATGCTTTCTTCATTTATGGATTCTATGCGAGATTCGGTTAGTGTGAATTGCCCAGACTAGAAAGCTTTCCCTCATTGCCTTTAGCAAAGCTAAAGCCGACCACCTGTATCAGTCCCCGCTGTCCAAGGTTTTCTAGTTCAAGCAAGGTCATGGGCTCAATCGAAGCCTCTTCTCTTGAATCAGTCTCCTCCATTCGGAACTCTAGAATTTTAGAAAGTTCCGCAGAACGACTTATGGGTAGCGAACCCTAAGCGTGAGGTCAGTACGAACAACTTCTTTGATACGGCTGCTAGTTCGCCTTCTCCTAGCGCTAACACCCAAACCAAAAAGAATGGTTCTACCTCGCCGATGACCTTGACTAGAGAAAGAGCTTAGCAACCGCTCCTAAAGCGACTTTTTTTTTTATTTACTACTTTGTTCACCGAAACCCTTGCCTGGACCCCGTCGCGCCCTTGACTTTGTTCAATCTCGTTAACCAGCCGCGACGACTGTATCACCGACAAAAGGGAGAGGGGGTTTCCCAATTCTATCTATTGACCCGAACTCTACCTCTATGTATTCGACTCGTATCGTAGCATGAGACCCTTTCAACCTGCTCCTCTGCTTATGGCCTGGCCCTATCCTCCTACTATTTAGAAACAGGCCTTCCCATCTTAGACCATAGCTAGACCACAAGATAGCCGATAGGAAAGATATGGATTCCTTTATGGCAGTTTATGGTTTACCCTGTCCCTACTATCCAAGGCTTTCGTATCAGGGAAGTTTACTTGTCTTCTGTATAGGGTTAGGTAAGTCCCCACCACTCTTTGACTTTGAATCGAAGGCAACGAGAGAAGCTTTTAATTTTACTATGACCCCTTAATGAGTGAATTCGCTTATCACTTCTTAAAGTGTTCATTGTTCTATTTGCGTGTAATGTTCGGCTTAGTTGAATAAGTCGAGATTGAATATGACTGAGAATATTGTATAAAAAGAAGAGTTCTGTCTTGATTTGCGGGTTTCGGATGTGACACACTTCAGAATCCGCCTTCTCGACAGTAAATTGAGTGCCACCCCTCGCCCTGAGCTTGCAACAGCCGATTAGGAGTGCTTGCTTTGGAAAGTCTTACTTTTTTTTCTGCACAATAAACTAGCTTTATCTGTCTTGCTCACGTCCTCAAGAAACTACCTGGAATCAACGGTAACAGGAAAGGGCTTTTTCTTAAAGGGAGCTCGCCTCCTTCGAACACTTGGACTTGGAAAAGCATACCCGGGGACTCATACTCGATTAAGGACACTCTCACCCTGGAAATGAAATGTAACAGCTTTCAAATGGATCACTTGTTTTTTCACTAGATTGCCTAGCCTACTTCCTTGCCCAAGGGACTGATGGAAAAGCTATCCCTGTCCCCGCAGCAGTATCTGTATGTATATTTTCCTTACCTCTAGAAAGATTCTCCTTACCTGCTTGAAAGGACCTTGCCAGTGGAGCATTTCTCGTACCCTCCTAACATACATTACGAACTATCCGTTCTCTCGACGTAAACCCAGAAAAAATAAAAAGGATTTGCCATTAAGAGATAACTTGTTTGCCTAAGGACTTCAACTCCAACCGCAGCGAAGGACAAAACAACTACAATTGCCACTGTAACAGGAGAGGCTTATCCTACGGAAGGGATTTTCCTTGTACTCCAATTGGAGGGGCAACTAATGGCACTGGCTATGAGACTACAGATGGGAAAAAGAGGGCCTATGCATCATATTCTTTATAATATCCTCCTGCTAAAAGGACACTCCTACTCGCTGAATTACACAAGGAAAGCCCTAAATTTAGCTAGCTTATTAAGAAGATAAAGCCTTCGGGTCCCCTTAAAAGCACTTCAACAGGTGACTCATATAAAGTAAAGGTTTCCCACTCGCTTGCTTACTCACTTTGGACTAAAACTGGAGGGGCAATAACTGGTACTGATACTAGAGATTACCTGGTAACTGGCGCTGCTGGCTCGCAAAAAGACCTAGCATCGACAGAGACAGAAGGAATTCAACTGAATGTAAGAAAACAGCCAAGATAACTCCCAATGGTTCTAAGGGCACTCCCATGGGCTGGCAGATAATAGTTAAGGACAAAGGACCCGATTGAATCAGCTTTTGTGAGAATAATCCCATGCTTTTTGAGGGACCCCACCATGTAAGGCAACTCCAACTGGAAAATAAAGTTTCCCAATGGTTGGCCTCGCCCCAAACTCTCACTCGATGGCAGAAGGAATCCCAATGGCTTATAGGGACCATATTCGCTTACATCGATGCAAACTTTTACCTCCGCAGGAAAGATCTATAGTCCCTACCATGAAATCATATAGAGCCCTCCCTCGGCTGGAACCCCAAAAAAGGTAACCAAGACTGGCTATAAGGCCCTATAAAATACCTAGACTTCTTACGTATACAATTATGCAAGCCCTATATCTATATTAGCCCATACAAAAGCAGGGGAACAAATCTGGACATCTAAGAAAAAACAAATAGCAACTACATCAAAAACTTCCTTTTAGAAAGAGGGAAAGATCACTCCTAAATGCAGCCTTCCTCTTATATACGATACCACCAGACTCTATGTAACTTCCACTTCTGAAGCTTTCGAAAAAGTATGTTATGTATGCGGATCTAATTCCTCTCCCGGGCTCCCGCTCTGCACCTTACTAATGGTTTATTTAATAAAGACTCTGACTTTCCTATTTGGAAAGAGAAGTAAATACCCGCTTGAGAAAGGTTCCAATCCTGATTATAGATTGTACGAGATTCCAGTATAGTAAGAAAGAAGGGGAAGAAAGTGCTTTTATCCACTACCCCTCGTAAGGTAAGGCAGTTCACTCTTTCTAGAGTAAGTAATTCCCTTCCCTTTTGCTAACCCTCCAATCCCAGGTTAGTAAGTCACCCTCGTGCTCGTTCTATTAGTTCTATTATAAGTAATTCCACGCTCAAACCTCTAATCCACTCTTTAACCAGCTAATCCATAAGGAAGTTTACTTTTCCAACCCTACCTTCTTCTTTCTCTAGCTCTAGATCTAGGGATTAGCAGGTTGGCTTAGTAAAAACTTACTTAGTATATAAATTATATCCCCAGGGAATGACTTATCATCTAACCTTGCTTACTTCTAAAACCTTGCTTTGAACTTCCTTACTTGAGAGCGGGGGACTGACTTATGCTAGAACGAGAGAAGCTTACTAGCACCGGACTCTTTTTATGAAATTCTCTATCCCGTGGGACTGGCTGACTCTCAAACCCGGCTTACGATAGATCTAGCACTAGATGGGACTTCCTTTCTCAAGTCCTTTCCCTTTGGCTGCCTTACTTGCTTACCTGGGAATTACTTACTAACTACTCAATAACCTTTCATTCAATGTAATTTATACATCTATTGTATATGATGACTTCTTCTAATAATGTCCCAAGTCTCTTTTTCCATATAACATCTAAGAAAGAAAGATAGCTTATTGTATGATATAAGCGAGAGCTTATTGATTAGGTCTGTAAGCTGCCAAGAACAATTATATACATTTTATGTTTTATGCATAGCATTATAGACAATCTATGTAACAATTACATTCCTAGATGAAACAGTCAATACGGATCTTTATTCTCTGTCTTACGGTTACCGGAAAAAGCGGATTGTCAATGTCAATCCTTAGCTAAAGCGAGTCTAGGTCCACACAAGGCTAAAACTCGATACGACTTCTCTTGTCTATCCGAAACAATTACATTGTTACATAGATTTTTTATATAGAGCGACTCTATTTCTATCCGAAACAGCTAATACATGTTATGTTTTTCCTCTATGATATACAATACCGACCCTAGGAAGTCTCACTAAGGGAAGAGAAGGACAGGATTGACTGTCTGATTAGATAGGCTTTTTGTTTCCAGTTACATAAGAGACAAGGATCGCTAGACTGTCGATCGTTAGCTCTATTCTAGGATTGTTTCAATGTAATGTATATGATTCACACATGCTTAACACATGACACATGCGAGTCGTACTCGTTCCAAGTCATAGATAGGGGCGAAGCGGAAAGACGACTGAGTGATTACGCTAAATCGACTAGAAGGAGAGGAAAGCGGGTACTTTTTTTACTAGGTTGCTCGTACGATAGGGGCTAGGCCTTTTCATACTGTAGAAAATGGCAGATAGAAAGGAGAGGAACGAAGACAGGCTCGAGTGAGAAGTTCTTCTATACTGAGTTCTTTCAAATCCTCTTTCTAATTGGTACGAGGGGAAAAGGGTCACCTTCAAGTTTAGAAGCTTTTACCGAAGGAAGCCTTTCTCCTCACACTCGGATGGAGTTGTTCCGCTCAATATTCAAAGGTAAGTAGGCATTCGATCTAGAGACTATGCTAATACTAAAATTGATTGATACCCGATCCGTTTCATTCTATCAATGCCGCGCTTGGCCAGCTCTACTATGAAAAGCAAACTGGATAGAGCGGAATCCAGAGCTGGATTCGAACCAGCATCTCTGGGAAGCATGATAAGATCCCAGCGAATTACCTTTTCTTCTCATCGTGACGGTAACCATAAAACCGCTTGCTACATCCGTAGTCAGTCTATCGCTCCTGACTGCGCTTCTCCTCTCTCGTTTATCCTCTTTTGTACCCGAGCGTAAAGCATTTGTCATGTGAATGGTGTTATTCTATCTATTGTATCTAGATAGAGTATACTTGTTATAGTAATACTAATAACTAATAGAAAAAGAACCATTTATACCAGTAATAGAGAGAACTAAAGGACAGAGTATGTTTTTATGGCACAGTATTCTAAAACTTAAAGAAGCACGGGAAGAACACAGCTCCCAGACATACGGATGAAAATGACCGGAATGATGGGAGTGCGCTTCGCTTATTCAATCTTTTTATTGACTAGGAGGTAAGAATGAAGTCACCGTCTAAAAGACAAATTGAAAGCATTTTTAGGCAGGCAAGTAGACCCACGATGTATGACAGCATCGAAGTCACAAATAGAGGATAAGCTACGGGTACTACGCAGGACCATCAAGTTCCCTGTCGAAAAACCAACCCTACTTTTTAGAGAAAATCTCTCTTCCTGCCTTTGTTGAGTTGAGCGATTTCAACACACACGGGAATCTTCCAGGCTCGATCCTGCACCGATAGCGGCTTAGTAAGGTGGGAGCGAGTGAAGCATATTCCATTGCTAGTAGGTGACACACGTGATCCGTTAAGAAAGACAACCCGGGTTCAGCCATCAAGGTAGGACTATCGCCTTGCATTGAAGAGAGTTCAGAGTTTAACCGTCGTTCCTTTGTAGCACTAGTTTTTCTCCATAGCCTAGACTCGAACGGGTCTGGTTATAGGTACCATCCATTCTTCCTTCCACGAAGAGACCGTCACTTGACTGCGTCCGCCAGGTTTTACACTTCCTTATAGGCACCTCTAGAATCTGTCATCGAATGTACCTGCCTCCTTATTACTCTAACCACTGAGATGTACTGATTCTAATCTGCCCGATCTTTGACCTTTCCTGTGACCAGTTTTGTATGTTAGCGCGGGGGCTATTACCCTATTTGAGAAAAAGACATTCCAGAGCCATAGCCCTTCCGTGTAAGCTGAAAAAGGTAGGTGTTTTCGTCTCAATACAATAGCCTACTTGCCTTCAAGCTAAACCCCATTGGGGAAAAGCCCACTCCGTCCGTAAGACAAACTAAAGGAGGAGGACTTGACCAGTCATCTCTTATGATATTTCGTTATTTAATAATCACGTCTTGGAAATCCATAGTCATACTGGTCATAAACGATTATGTTCAACTTATCCTTTCTCGTCTCGGCTTTCTCTTCATTTTTATTTGAAGTCTCTTCCCTTTTGAAGTATCTGCCTTTGCATATTTTTTATTAACCAAGGGAGTTTCCTCTCATACAATGAAAGGCACTACTACTTAATTAGAGGCGGGAGTCGATACCTATTCGCTTTCCTGTAAAGGGACTTAGAAGAGCAAGGCAGGGAAGCTTCAGGTAAGGGTGCTTTCCCTTAGGCATATGAATATTCAAGAAAAACATGTACATGGAAGAAAGACCATGCCACTGGCAGACCATCATGGCACTGAAACATAACATAGCATAACGGCGAGCAGGAAATATGAATTATTGAAATGCCCACGTCCGACCGTGTCCCCTTCCCTTCGGGCACTCAGGAAGTCAGGTCGATTGGGGTGGGGAGATTCTTTATTGCTGGAACATGCGCCCATATCACTGATAAAGGAACTACGGATGTCATTCTCTACATGTAATATAACTGGAAAGACCAGATCAACCGGCCTCATAAAGGAAGGCTCAATCGCACTCATCTATTGCTGCGGATTCGAGAACAGGCATAGAGGCCTTCGAAGAGAGATCTTATAAAGTAAAAATTGGCTCACACCTAAACGAAACGAAAAGAAGGTCGGATTCAGCCTTGATCTTCCTGCCCCTTACTATAAAGAAAAGGGGGAATATCGCCCGGAAAGGATCCATCCTCCTCATTCCTCCTCTTTACGCTACTATAGCTCGCGGAGGCATTCCTCTAACTGAAATCTCCTTCTCTCATCCGTCGTGGTCTTTACCCACAGGAGAAAGAGGGTCACTTCTATGGCCAAAGATCACATGCCAGTCATCCCCCTATCACTACAACCCAATCTGCTCAACTATCAACCACCTCCATGCTTACTCATATTGAATCAGTCTAGATCTTTAGATCTTCCAAGTAAGCTTCACTACGATAGGACTTTCCCCTTAGATGCATGTCCGCCTAACTTCACCCCAGTTGAAGACCCCACCTTTTCCTCATTCTCTCACGGGGCTTTTTCCGATTTGATATTGGGATTTCCTTTGGCTTAAAGGATTCGACCTCACTGCTGTCAGCCGGGGAAGAAGAGCATTCGCGGGCAGCTTTCGAGAAGGAATAAGCGGTCGTCAGGCCTTGCCGTCAGTTCTTACGACTGTGAGTTGGATTTCCTATCAGACTAGAAGCAAGTCTAGCGAAGTCACCTCGGGATGAAATTCTTTTTTTTTTTTAGGCCTAAAAACGGATGTGTGAAAAAAAGAACAGAATCTAGTGAAAGCAGAACCAGCGCTTAAGAAAGAGTAGGAAAAGTTGGCACGTCTTTAACTTGGCTACGAAACTATGCCCCCTCTCGAAAGAAAAAGAAAAAAGTAGTCCTGCCTCCAACAGTAGAAAAGAGAACAGCGGGAAGAGCAGATAAGAGAAGAGCTTATCCCCCCGAGGGTAAAATAAGACCAAGAAAATTTCGATTCAGCATAAGCAAGGGATGAGAGAGGCCTTTGCCGGGTAAGAGATGAATGAGGCCTTACGAGGGCTCTTTCCACTTAACTTAATAGATTCATTCCTTCGTTACGGCGGTTGAGCTGCCGTTCAGAGATGCTATCAGAGTAGGAAAGTTAGCCAAGTTATCCTGCCTAGTTTAGATAAAGCACCCCTTATCGCCCCACGGCATCTGGTTAGGACACACAGCGTATTCTATTCCGAAACAGCGGATTCGATAACAGCATTCTGCCTTTTCGAAGACAGAGCACTCGTGGCACACACGCTATATCCGCGAGGATTCCAAGTGTTCTAATTCATCTCGTTACAGAAGATCTCCCACACCGAACATGCAACTGCTTGTCGCATACTCCTGCGCCTCCTTAACTTGCTTTTTTACCCTCCCACCGCCCTTCTTTCTGTGCTTTGCTGCTTAAGTTAAGTGCGAAAGCTAAAGCGCTTAAGCTAGGTCGGATTGCCCTAAAACTTGATAAAGTGACCACTTAGAGCGGATGTCCCACTCTGGTACTTCGAACCATATCTACCTACGAGAATAGAAAGGAGCAGAAGATGAGAACCAAAAGGAACTTAAATAAGTTTTCAAGTTAAAATATAAAAAGCCTTGAAAAAATTCCGGAAAGCTTTTGGTTGGAAGGCATCCTCCCAGAACCGATAAAAGCATAATAAACTGATACGCAACTCTCCTTACCTCAGCTCATCAATCGAGTTTCGATCAAGGAATTGAAACCGAAACAGATCTTCTTCGCTCTGCTGAACGAATGAGTCTAAATGGCGGGTCAGGCCATCGAGGGTAAACGGTTAGCCATGCCCTGGCGCGTGAAGCAAGGGCGGGGTGTTGATAGGGTGGAACCGAAATGAGTCCGAAAAGAATGAAACGAAGTCAGACAGGTATCTGCTGTTGACCAGGGATCAACCGCTCAACGGAACACACAGATTAAGCAACAGGAGAATGACAACTTTGACTTTTCGCCGACCCAAAACTACACTTAAACTCGGAAGCTTCGTTCAGGTAGACAACTCTAAGAGAACCTCAGAAAAGTTTAGGCTCACTTCCAATTGTTAAGATCACCCTTCTTCACTTCACGGCAGAGGGACTAGAAAGATGCGTCTGGCCTCACTCCGCTCGCCTTCTCTTGGTCATTCTTTCGAGAATAACGCGAGAATAACGAGGGCCCCGTCCTCAACATGGAAGCTTCCAGACCTGCTTCGTACCAGCCGGTATTTAATTTGATTCGGGGCGCTCCCGAACTCGCTCTAACGTCGTGTCTAGGTCACAACGGTGACTAATGCAATTTCTTTGTTCCAGTGGACAGCGTTCCATCATCTGGCTTCAAACCGCTCCCGACGGTAGCTCAATCGCACCTTCACTCAACCAGATACCACAGCAGCACTCTCAGAAGCAAGAGCTCATAGGAAAGGTTCGAAAATTGTGATTCTGTAAGATAAGAGTGGAGATTCACCCTTGTAAGGCCTCCGGACTTCCCAATATTTGTGAAGTATCCGTCGGGAGAACACAATCTGACATTGAATGCTTGAGCCATTGCTCGGACAATGAAAGACCTTAAAACTGTCCCATGCCACACGGGCTTTGAAATGGCAACTAGACTAGTTAGTAATTTCGTACTTCTGTCGTTGGGGAGCGGAAATGGCACTTTACAGCAAGAAAAAAGAACAACGAAAGTCGAAGATAGGCTTGTAGCCTCACCGGAATCAGATTCTGTAGCTGATACAACTGATCTTCCTTCATCTCCTTTCCCATCCGCCCGGTGGGGCGATTCATGTTCTTCCGATTACGGATGTTGTGCCACTTGATGTTTTGGAGAGTACGAAGCTCGAGTAGGAGAGAGGGAAGGTCGGGCTGGCTTTGCTTGACTACTATGCCGATTGATGGCTTGAGTATGAAGGTGCCTATGACTACTGCTTGCTTGAAAGATTGCCGGGGAGAGGGGAAGGCACCGAGGGCAGGGGGAATGGTTGGAGAGTAGGCGTCGCTTCTTCCTACGAAGCCTGTTTCGGATTTGGTCCGGTTCAGGGTGCTTTGACTCTGCTTGGCTGGCGGGAACGAGTGCAGGTGAACGAAGAAGCTTACCATTCCGCCGTCGGTCAGTTATTCAGCTAGGCAGGGTATCAACGGCACCACAAAGCAAGCCAACCTCGTACACAGAACGAACAAACTCAGGCTCAGCCAGGGCCCTACTCTCTTCCAAAAAGAGAACAGCTCCATCCCGCCCTATACGGGATGCCGGACCGGAATCCGCCTCTTCTCTGTTGGTTGAGAAGTACTCTTCTCTGGTAGGGGAACCGTTTGCAAGGGAAGAGTCAGCAAGAGCAGCCCAGAGATGAGAGGAAGAGGCGTGGTATCCACTGGTTTCAGTAGTAGGAGTTGCCCATTGTTCACCGAAGTCGTCAGAGAGGGAATCCTCGTGCTTTTCATTGGACAAAGAGGCTATCTAAAGTCTATTAATCAATAAGCAAAGTCTAAGGAAGACATATATCAATACCAATAAATACCAATCCCCCTACTCTCTACTAATGACATATGATTTCACTGTAGAGCAATAACATAGAGAAATAGAATATAGTAAGGTAGTATAGTGTAAAAAGGACCAAGGACGAATAAAGAAGAAGAAGGAGTAGGAGCTAATTCGAACGGAATCGAATGATTACGAGATAAACAATGAGACAAAGCCAAGAGGGGAGAGCACTGAGACAATTCACTTCACGTACAGGGAAGTCCGCTGGTAGGAATTCTTCAGGGCGTATTACTGTTTTTCACCGAGGGGGTGGATCGAAGCGATTGCAGCGAAGAATGGATCTGAAACGAAGCACTTCGTCTATGGGCATTGTAGAAAGGATAGAATATGACCCTAATCGTTCTTCTCGGATCGCTCTAGTACGATGGATCGAGGGGGTGCAGCTACGCTGCCAGAGGAAATGCAAGACGATAGAAGAGTTCGCTCCGCCGCGTAAGATCCTCGAACCTACCACGCCCACCATACGCGGACTCTTTTCGTTCTCTTCCCTGTCCGTGAAGGTGGATCAAAGAAAGGTAGCTTGCTTCTCTCCTGGACTGATGGAGGCTTATGTAGTGGTCGGCCTTCCTACCGGAATGCCTCCTTGGTCGAAGAGCCCCTTTACTAGTACTAGTAAGGGCGCAGGAAGCAAAAAAACTTGCGCGAAGGACGTCTTCTTCTCTGCCTTCTCCTCTCCAAAGGCCAAGGGGGAGACTGCATCCCTTTCCTTCGGTAGCTCTTTGAGTTTCCCAAGGATAGCGGTAGCTGGGGCAAAGCCCGCTTTCTTCGCTCCGCGAATGAGAGAGAAAGTAAGAGGAAAAAACACGTTCTCTCTTTGCGAGGTCCGAAAGTGGAGAACACATAGCATTCTCTGGGCACATAGGATCAAACGTAAAGCAGCGCTTTCTTGGCATAGGCGGCAAGAGACTTTAAGGCTTGTTGGAGCTTCTGAGCATAACGAATCGAAGCCGAAGACGGATCAAGGTAGCTTGCCTGCCAACCCGATAGGCGAAGTGCCGAAGGATGGAGCGTGCAAAGTCGATCGTGCACCTGTCGTGTGACCCGTTGGTCCTAAGCAATGTCTTGCGCGAAGCGACCCACCTAGAAACAGCTCTCCTTTAGGGGAAAATGGAACTTCGATCGGATGCGGGTATTCAATCCCGCCGCTGAGATGTCCAGCGGATTCTGGGGCCTTGACGAATGGCCGGCCACCTTTTACGTTAGAAGAGCAAAAGGCCCGGGGCATAGCAGGATGAACCAATGTGAATGAGTGTAAGCTTCGTTGTCCGAACACGATTGGTGCTGACCACACTAGGTGCTACCGCGGTAGCAAGAGAGGCCAGGCGGTGACAATTGAGAGGTTGTCACTGAGCATTCCTAGTCACACGGGAAGAGAGGTCAAATGGCAAGGCCATACGCCCGTTTGGCTCCTCGCGGAGTATAGCTCACATCCAAACATCTGATTGGGGAACGGGGCAACGCCCAGGAAGCTCCGGCGGAAAGGGAAGGCCCGCCAGGCCGTATGCCCATGGGTGCAGGATTCTTCGAAAAAGCGCGGGCTGACTCGGAGGCCTAGGACATTGACTTAGCAACGAATGAAGGGAAGCTCCTCGAGCTTTCTCCGCCAGCAGCTTATGTAGTGGTCGGCCGTCGCTCCCTAAGCTTCGCTTCTTGTAGTCGGCCCGCCTCCCTTCATTTGCTTGCCCCCTTCCAGCTCAGAATGCCTAATGCCTATTATCTAGTTCTAGAAGCTAACCACCAGAAGCTCACCCTTCGGGCTTCCAGCGCAGGAGGCCAAGCATTCTGCCAGACGTCCCGGCCTGGGGTTCGCCTTTGATACTTCAGTAGATCTTCAAAAAAGAAAGACTTCAATGCAGCCTTAACTACAACTACATTACGCAAGCTCCACCAATACCTACCTATAGAGTCAAAAAAGTACCCGTGACGGTGACTTTCTAGGTTTATGGATTCAGTCAGCTAAACTCCATCCAACTCCTCAATAAATATCAACAAACAACATGTCGTGACCGGTGTAGCTAAGTTTCCAAAGGTGAACAGCCCCCTGTCCTTTATAGTCGTAAAGGGCTTCTCAGAAAAGTAAGGAAGGGGGCATTCGAAAGGCCGACCACTCATAGGCCTTCTGGTAGGAAGGCCGACGACTACACGGACTCTATACCAGAGCGATAGCGAAGCCAAGCTGCCGCCTATCCTATCCTATAGGCCTATAGGCGAAGGGGTTTACCGACGAAGACCTATGATATAGTAAGAAAGATAGTACGAAATAAAATAAGTACGTTAAGGTTACGAAGTCACTTAGCCGTCTACAAAGGGAAAGGCGTCGGTACGGAGCCACGTCAGCTGTGGATATAGACTAGGCATAAGGAACGGAGTCTTAAACTATGGACCGAGACTACACTAAGGAACAAGGAAAAGGAAGTTTGACTGAGCAAAGAAGTCAAGGAACGAAGCTGCTTCTCTAATAGCCCCGTTGAATAGGAGGGCGAAGGCTTTTTGAAAAAGTCTTTTTTGATGTCTCATTTTTTTCTAATTTCTATTTAGAGAGAGGGGGCTTCCAGTTCTTAGGAAGAGCCGTACGAGGCAGCTCACGTACGGTTCGGGAGCCGAGCCCCGGCACAGGGGCTTAGGTCAACACTTATATAATAGCCAGTCATCAATTGGAAGCAGGCAAAATGTTGATAAATTGCGATTGGTCCAAACCTTCGACCCGCGACTTATTGCGACCCGCCCGGAATGCCCATCCATACTAAGACCTTATTCACACAGCGA